TTCTTTAACCAATTTTTTAAATTATCGACCCCACCTATTTTAGAAATCGTTTCATTTGCAGACCAATATTCTAAGATTTCTGTCTGACTAATAATTTGTTTTTTTTCGTTTAATAAAAGATTTATACTATTTTCATCAATTGTTTTATACGTTGCTATAATTTTAGATAAAACACGTCTAATACGCTCTAATGATAAACCCTGGCATGCTCTTGTTAAACTTTCTAAAATTTGAGGTTCAATTTCAATATTTAAGGACTCAATTAAACGCTTTAGCTCATAATTAATTTCGCTTTCGATAGGTAATTGGAACTGTAAAACTGTAATTAAATCATATAACTCTTTTGGAATATTTAAATCTGGACCAATAATAATAATTGTTTTTGGCTGAAGTTTTAAAATTCGACTTATATTTTTTAGTTTTCTTGAAATGGAAACATCCGTTAAAAATCGATTAAAATCTTTCAATAAAAATAAAGCAGGTGTTTGAGCGGTCAATCTTTCAACAAGCTCAAGTGCTTGAACAGGATTTCGCTTTGCAAACCCTTCATTGTTGGGATTATTTGTATACCCATCAATAAAATCCCAACTATAAATACTTCTATTTAAACTTGTTTTAATATATTTACGAATAATATACTCGACACGATCTTCTTCAATTGTATTAATATAAATTATAGGATACCTAGCTTTTAATAAAAGCGTTAATTCATCAGTAAATTTCATAAAATTATTCTATCAAAATTCTATTTCATAAATTACTATTATATTAATTTTATATAAAAAATTGTTTATTATTAGAGTAACCAAAACTGGTTAACCCTAATAAATTCTTTAATTAACGTGGGATTGCTAGTTTTTTACGACCTTTTTTTCTACGATTTCGTATTATTTTTCTTCCTTGAGCAGTTGCCATACGAGCACGGAATCCGGATACTTTTAAAACAGATGAACGAGTTTTATTTGATAGAGTGCGTTTTGTCATAAATATATTTATTTATTTTATTTTTAATACCAATGAATTAATCCTTTATAAAATAAAGGAATGTAAAAAATCACGAATTAATAAATGTCTTATTGTTATATTACGGTTTTGGAATAAATTATAGGCTTCTTCTTTAAACTCAAATAGTGGGTTTCGTTGACCATAACTTCTCCAACCTACAGCATCACGTAATAATGCAATTTTTTGTAAATGTTCTTTCCAGGCAATATCTGTATAGTATAGAATAATTGTTCGTTCAAAAGATCGAATTAAACCAGTTTGACAAATTTCAAATTCTAAGACTTTTGCTTCATACGATAACCAAAATTCTTGGAATAGATAAGTTTTTAATTCAAATGAGTCTAAAGTGTTTAAATCATAGTTTAAACTTACTAATCTTGTTTTAAACAGTTCTTCAATTAACGAGCTATTTTTATTAAATTTTGGATCTTTTAATAAACTTATAATATCTTTAATTACTTGTTCACCATAAGCTAAAATTGTTTCACGAAGAGATTGACTTTCTAAAAGTTTTCTTCGTTCATAATAAACAATATTACGTTGTTTATTTAGAATATCATCATAATCAAATAAATATTTTCGCCCATCATAATCTCTTTCTTCAACTCGTTTTTGAGCGGCATCTAAACTTTTAGTTAATAAATTTGATTCTAAAGGTAAATCATCTAAAAGTTGATTTTGCATAAAACCTTGAAGTTTTGAACTTCCAAAATTTCTAAATAAAGAATCTTCTAAACTTAAAAAGAATCTTGAAGTTCCAGGATCACCTTGACGACCACACCTTCCCCGTAATTGATTATCAATTCGACGAGAGTTATTACGTTCAGTACCAATAATATAAAGCCCACCTAAATTTTTAACAATTTTATTGTCAATTGTTTGATTTTTTTTCTCAAATTTTGCTAATTCATTAAGTAAAAATTTAATTGAACATTGGTAAGGTATTTTAGGAATTCGAATTTGATCAATTTCATTTAAAAATTTTAAAATTCCTGTTGAGGACAAACTTAAAAACTTCGAATCATTGAGCAAAGAATTTAAAACACTTAAAAATTTTTGTGATGTGAAGTTAAGATCTTTTATTAAAGGGAAACTAGTATTTAATTTTCCTAATTTACTTTGGCTTTTATAAGAAACTAAAATATTATAAAGTTGTTTTCGAACTTTGAACGTAACATTTCCACCTAAAATGATATCTGTCCCACGGCCTGCCATATTCGTTGCGATTGTAATGCTCCCAATTTCACCAGCTTGTGCAACAATTTCAGATTCTCGTTTTACATTTTCTGGTTTCGCGTTTAATAAACGATATGACAATTGGTATTCTTTCAACAAATCGCCTAACATTTCAGAATTTTCAACAGTAGTCGTTCCGATTAAAATAGGCTGTTTTGTTGTAGCTATCGCTTTACATTCTTTAGCAATAGCAGTCCATTTTATTAGACTATCTTTATAAACAAAATCAGGTAAATCTTGACGAAGGTTTGGACGGGCTGTAGGGATTTCCTCTACAGGTAAATTATAAATTTTCTCAAATTCTACCTCAGATGTCTTAGCTGTCCCAGTCATACCTGACAATTTAGGATATAATAAGAAAAAATTTTGATAGGTTATTGATGCTGCGGTTTCTGTATTTTGTCTAATTGGTACACCTTCTTTTGCTTCAACAGCTTGATGTAAACCTTCATTCCATCTTCTGTCAGGCATAATCCGGCCTGTAAATTCATCAACAATAACAATTTGATTATTTTGAACAATATAATGTACATTTCGGAAGAATAAAGCTGTTGCTTTAACAGCACTTAAAATATAAGGAATCCAAGGGTCATTAGGATTATATAAATCTTCAACTTGTAAAATTTTTTCAATTTGAGCTGTCCCTTGTTCCGTTAAGATAATGTTCCTATTCTTTTCATCAACCTTAAAATGAACATTAACTTCTAAATATTCTGCAACTTCAGCAGCGACAATATATTTATCAATACAAGTTTCCACAGCTTGTGAAATAATTAATGGAACTTGTGCTTCATCAATAAATATCGAGTCAACTTCATCAACAATACAATAATTAAACGGTGGTAAAACAACCTGATTTAAATTAGAAGCCATATTATCACGAAGATAATCAAAAGCTACTTCATTATTTGTTACATATGTAATATCCGCTCTGTAATTATCTTGCCGTTCTCGGAAGTTCATATCTTCTTGAATTAAGCCTGTGTCTAATCCCAAGAATCTATAAATTTGTCCCATTGAAATTTGGTCACGACTTGCTAAATAATCATTTACAGTAACAATATGAACACCTTTATCTGTTAAGGCGTTTAAATAAGCTGGTAAAGTCGCAACTAATGTTTTTCCTTCACCAGTTCGCATTTCACTAATTTTTCCACTATTTAAAACTAAGCCACCAATTAATTGGACATCAAAGTGACGAAGACCTAATGTTCGAAAGCTTGCCTCTCGTGTAATTGCAAATGATTCAGCAATTAATGCGTTTAAATCTTTTTCTTCTTTATATTGCTTCTTTAATTGAAAAGTTTTGTTTCTTAGTTCTGTATCAGTTAATGTTTTTAAATTGGTTTCAAGTGCATTAATTTGATTAATTACTGCTTGATATTGATTTGTAGCTGAATCTTTTATAAATGGATTTTTTAGCATTTTAGCATTTTGAAAAATTTATAAAGTTCTACGAAGTAATAATATTTACCCGTTTATGTTGAGCATCTTTATAATCAAATTTTACAGTTCCATCAACTAATGCAAATAAAGTAAAATCTTTACCATAGCCAACATTTGAACCTGGTTTAAATTTCATACCTCGTTGACGGATTAAAATATTACCAGCTTTTACTTTCTCGCCTCCAAATCTTTTAACACCTAAGCGCTTTGCGTTTGAATCACGACCATTTTTTGTACTACCTGCACCTTTTTTATGTGCCATATGTATATATGTCCTTGGTTATTAATTAATATTTATCTCTTCAATAAGAACACGTGTTAAATCTTGTCTGTGACCTTGTTTCTTACGGGTCTTCTTTTTAGGACGCATTTTATAAACAATAGTCTTACGGCCACGTAAATGTTCCAAAATTTTACCTTTGACTTTTACACTCTCTAAATACGGTTTGCCTATTAAAAGTTCCCCATCATTATTAACAAGTAAAACTCTATTTAAAGTAATTTCTTTCCCAAGTTCAGTTGGGATACGATTTAAATCGTAATATTTTCCTGTCTCAATCCAAAATTGTCTTCCACTAATTTCCACAATTGCGTATTTCATAATCTAGAAGATTTTCTGTTTTTATAGGATAATATTACAAAATCTAATTCTTTTACGTCAACTTAAATTAGAACTAGATAAAATTACAGGTTTTTAAGTAACCATAGCTCATTATAAAAAAAGTCAAAAGCTTTTGATCGATGTGAGTCTGTATTTGTAATAATAGATAATGTTCGAGTTATTTTAATATTCTCAATTGTAATAATTTCAACCGTTTTCAATTCAATTTCTTTTTCTATTGATGATGATGATACAAAAGCAGCCCCTAAGCCTAAACTTACTGCTGTTTTTATTGCTTCAATAGAATTTAGTTCCATAATTATATTAAATTGTTTAGTCTGAATATTATTTTGAATTAAAATATTATCGATAAATTTATGAATAGTAGAATTTGAATTTAATGTTATAAAATTTAAATGGTAAAGATCTTCTTTACTAATTTTTTTCTTTTTTTTTCTTGCAAATGGGTGTGACTTTGGGATTATTAAAATTAATTCATCTTCTACAAAATCTTCAATTTCTAGGTTTTTTTTCAAGCCCGTAGGTATATCCCCACCTACAATAGCAATATCAATAATTCGATCAGCAACTTTCTTTGCAATAATCCGTGTCGAATCAATATCAATATTTAAGTTAATTTGTGGGTAGCTCTGTGCGAACAAAGTTAAAACGCGTGGCATTAAATATGCACCGATCGTTTGACTAGCGCCAACTTTTAAATTTCCACGTTCTCCGTCTTTTAAATCATTCAAAGCACGACAACTTTCTTCACATAATGCTAATATACGTTCAGCATATTGAAGAAAAACAATCCCAGCTTCAGTTAAAAATATTTTATTACCAGTTCGGTTTAATAAAAGAATACCCAAACGATTTTCTAAAGTCTTAATTTGTTTACTTAAGGAAGGCTGTGATACAAATAAAATTTCAGCAGCTTGAGTAAAACTTTTTTCAGAAGCAATAGCTTTAAAAATACGTAATTGTTGTAAAGTAAATGGAAGAACCATATAACAAATATCCGAGAAGTTAAGTAAAGAAGTTTTAAATTGCGGATGGAGAGACTCGAACTCTCAAAACAAAAGTTACTAGGACCTAAATCTAGCGCGTCTACCAATTTCGCCACATCCGCTAATAATTTTATTGGTATGTATAATATCTATAGATAGTATAAAAGTTTTAAATACAAGTTAAGTTAAGATTAAAATTTTCTTAATATATGTTTGAATTTATACTAAGAAAATTTTAAATTTATTCATCTACATAAAGACGATATACAAAACTTGTAGTTTTACCGCGTAAAATTGATTTAGCTAAAGATAAAGATTTTTGTGCTGATTTAGCTGCTTTTCTTTTCCAATTAGCTTTACGACTATTCTTTTTTGATTTTGATGTCCGTTTTTTAGGTACAGCCATGATTCTTTTATATTTATTTCAAATAGTTTTTTAATTTAATTTTATTGTACAAAATACAATCTAATTTGTCTACATTTGTTCATATTCCATCTTAAAAATCAAATGATAAATTAGGTTTAAAAAAATTAAAAAAATTTAAAATTTTTAATTACAAGACTATTTATAATTTTTCTAGCCTTGTAATGATTTTTTAACGCGATAAACGTTGAAGTTGTTGAATTGCTAAACGACCAATATTAAATAAAGCCCATGATGCTGCAACTAATACAGGCGCAGCAATTACTAGTAAACGAGTATCCATAACTGATAGTCCTCTAGAAATGTTAAAAATTTAAGTACAGAAAATAATATTAATGACTAGTATTATACTTAATATTATATATAAAACTTAAAATATTTTTTAAGAATAATTTTTTTACATTGAGTAAAAAGTTCGCGACAAAAATTAAGATATAATTCTCCTATTGATGTTGTTATTTTCTAAAACTTTGGCATTGAACTATCTTCCCAGGAGGTCCCCCTCCAAGTATTGTCGTCGATTTATAACGTTTCACAACTGAGTTCGAGATGGATCAGTGTGGTTCCGCTCAGTACACTAAAAACACCAAAGCAAAAAATCTTTAAGATATGTTGTATATCTTAAAGATTATAAAAATTCAAGTCCTCGGTCTATTAGGACATCTCAGCACATACATTACTGTACTTACACTTAATGCCTATCAAACGGTTAGTCTTACCGTGACCTTACTCACTTACGTGATGAGAATACTTATCTTGAGGTGGGCTTCCCACTTAGATGCTTTCAGCGGTTATCCACTCCATACATAGCTACCCAGCGTTTACCGTTGGCACGATAACTGGTACACCAGAGGTATGTCCTTCTCGGTCCTCTCGTACTAAAGAAGGCTCCTCTCAATATTCTAACGCCTACACCGGATATGGACCGAACTGTCTCACGACGTTCTGAACCCAGCTCGCGTACCGCTTTCATGGGCGAACAGCCCAACCCTTGGGACGTACTACCGCCCCAGGATGCGATGAGCCGACATCGAGGTGCCAAACCTCCCCGTCGATGTGAACTCTTGGGGGAGATCAGCCTGTTATCCCTAGAGTAACTTTTATCCGTTGAGTGACGGCCTTTCCACTCAGTACCGTCAGATCACTAAGACCGACTTTCGTCCCTGCTCGACTTGTAGGTCTCACAGTCAAGCTTCCTTATGCCTTTACACTCTAGATACGATTTCTACCCGTTCAGAGGAAACCTTTGTACGCCTCCGTTACCATTTGGGAGGCGACCGCCCCAGTCAAACTGCCCGCCTGAAACTGTTCTTTGACCAGATAATGATTCAAAGTTAGAAATCTAACATTACAAGAGTGGTATCTCACTGATGGCTCCAATAATCCCGCAAGATTATAATCAACACCTCCCACCTATACTGCGCGAATAAAGTCCAATTTCAATTTCAAGTTACAGTAAAGCTTCATAGGGTCTTTCTGTCCTGGTGCAGGTAGTCCGCATCTTCACAGACAAGTCTATTTCACCGAGCCCCTCTCCGAGACAGTATCCAAATCATTACGCCTTTCGTGCGGGTCGGAACTTACCCGACAAGGAATTTCGCTACCTTAGGACCGTTATAGTTACGGCCGCCGTTCACCAGGGCTTCAGTTACCAGCTTCGCTAATGCTAACCGACTTCTTTAACCTTCTGGCACTGGGCAGGCGTCAGCCCCCATACATCGTCTTACGACTTAGCGGAGACCTGTGTTTTTGATAAACAGTTGCTTGGATCTTGTTATTGC